TTGACACATGCCAAAGTGCTGGAAAGGAAAGAATATCTTTTACATATCCACCCAGTTTGTCAACTTTTTTGGAAATGATAAAAAGAAGGATATCTCTGCCTACACTACAAAAATTCTCATCTAATGAACTCTACAATCATTGGGTTTATACCAACAAAGAAAAAAGTAATAATTTAAACAACGAATTTGTAAATCGAATTCAAGCTCTAGACAAAGAATCTCTTTTTTTGAATATACTCGAAACAAGGACTAGGTTGTGTAATGACAATACTACAAAAGAATACTTACCCAAAATATATGATCCTTTCTTGAACGGACCATATCGGAGAACAATAACAAAAAGCGTTTCACCTTCAATCATAAAAATAAAAAAAACTTCGATAGACAATTTCATAGAGAAAGTTGGGATAAATCGGATTCATGGTATCATTCTTCCTGATACTGATTACCAAAAAATTGAACAGAAAATAGATCGATTTGATAAAAAACCATTATCAACCGAAATTGTTGATTTCTTAACTTTCATCAATGAACTTGGTAAAGAATCAGGATCCATTTTAAATTCTAGGGGTCTTTCTGTATTTTCAGATAAAGAAGAAGGAAGAATAGATTCAGAAAAAGGAAGAAAATATTTCAAATATTTTCAAAATAGAATTGTAACTGATACTAATGTTCAAAAAATTAGTAAAAAATCGATTCGAATAAAAGAAATCAGTAAAAAAGTACCTCGCTGGTTATACAAATTAACCAGCGAGTTGGAACAAGAAGCAGGAGAAGATCAAGAAAACGGACCATTAGATCATGAAATTCGTTCAAGAAAAGCCAAACGCGTAGTAATTTTTACTGGTAACAAGGAGCATACTGAGGATACTAATCCTCCTGATCAAACAGACGAAGTCGCTTTGATACGCTATTCACAACAATCAGATTTTAGGCGAGGCATAATAAAAGGTTCTATACGTGCTCAAAGGCGTAAAATAGTTATTTGGGAACTGTTTCAAGCAAATGTGCATTCCCCTCTTTTTTTGGACAGAATAAAAAAATCCCTTCTTTTTTCTTTTGATATCTCTGGGCCAATTAAAAAAATTTTTAGAAATTGGGTAGGGAGGGGGTCAGCATTCAAAATTGTAGAGTATACAGAAGAGCAAACAAAAAGAGAAGAAAAAAAAGAGAAGGACAAAAAAGAAGAGAACAAAAGAAAGGAGAACGCGCGAATAGAGATAGCAGAGGCCTGGGATACCATTCCATTTGCGCAAGTAATAAGGGGTTCCATGTTAATAACTCAATCTCTTTTTCGAAAATATATTCTATTACCTTCATTGATAATAGCGAAAAATATTGGACGTATGTTATTATTGCAACTTCCTGAATGGTATGAGGATTTAGAGGAATGGAATAGGGAGATGCATGTTAAATGTACCTATAATGGTGTTCAATTGTCCGAAACAGAATTTCCACAAAATTGGTTGACAGATGGTATTCAGATAAAAATCTTATTTCCTTTCTGTCTGAAACCTTGGCACAGATCTAAACTCCGATTCTCTCATAAAGATCTAATAATGAAAAAGAAAAAAGAAAAAGATGATTTTTGTTTTTTAACAGTTTTGGGAATGGAAACCGAACTTCCTTTTGGTTCTCCCCGAAAACGACCCTCTTTTTTTGAACCCATTTTTAAGGAACTCGAAAAAAAAATTGGAAAATTTCAAAAGAAATATTTTCTACTTCTAAAAATTTTTAAAGGAAAAATAAAATTACTTCGAAAAGTTTCAAAAGAAACAAAAAAATGGGTTATCAAAAGTGTCGTTTTTTTAAAAAAAATAAGAAAAGAACTCTTAAAAGTAAATCCAATTCTCTTATTTCGATCAAGAAAAGTAGAAGTATATGAATCGAGTGAAACTAAAAAAGAAAGAGATCCCATAATCAGCAATCAGATGATTCATAAATCATTTAGTCAAATTGCATCTCCAGATTGGACAAATTCTTCATTGACAGAAAAAAAAATGAAGGATCTGACTGATAGAACAAATACAATTAGAAATCAAATAGAAAGAATTACAAAAGAGAAAAAAAAAGTAACTCCGGAAATAAATATTAGTCTTAACAAAACAAGTTATAATGCTAAAAGATTAGAAAAATGGCAAATATTAAAAAGAAGAAATGCTCGATTAATTTCTAAATTACCTTTTGTTTTTAAATTTTTCATTGAAAGAATCTACACAAATATATTTTTATCTATCATTAATATTCCCAGAATGAAGAGAAAATTATTTCTTGAATCAACAAAAAAAATTATGAATAAATCCATTTACAATAATGAAACAAGTCAAGAAATAATTAATAAAAAAAATCAAAATCCAATTGAGTTTATTTCGACTATAAAAAAGTCACTTTATAATATTAGTAATAGTAAGACAAATTCACATATTTTTTATGACTTATCGTACTTATCACAGGCATATGTATTTTACAAATTATCACAAACCCAAGTTATTAACTTGTATAAATTAAAATCATTTCTTCAATATCAAGGAATCCCTTTTTTTCTTAAGCCTGAAATAAAGGATTCTTTTGAAACACAAGGAATAGTTCATTCTAAATTAAAGGATAACAGACTTCCGAGTTCTGAAATGAATCAATGGAAAAACTGGTTAAGAGGGCATTATCAATACGATTTATCTCAGATCAGATGGTCTAGATTAATACCACAACAATGGCGGAATAGAGTTTATCAACGTCGTATGGTTAAAAGGAAAAATTTCAGCAAATGGAATTTATATGAAAAAGACCAATTAATTGATTCCAAAAAAGAAAATATTTTGGAAGTCTATTCATTATTGAATCAAAAAGATAATTTTCAAAAATACTATAAATATGATCTTTTATCATATAAATCTATTAATTCTGAAAATAAAAAGGACTCATTTATTTCTAGATCGCCGTTTGAAGGAAATAAGAATCAAGAGATTTCTTATAATTACAACACATATAAAGAAACTTTTTTTGATATGCTGAGGAGTATCCCTATCAATAATTATCTAGGAAAGGGCGATATTCTATATATGGAAAAAACTCCCGATAGGAAATATTTGGATTGGAAAATTATCAATTTTGATCTTAGACAAAAAGTCGATATTGGGGCCTGGATCACGATCGATGCCAATAGTAATCAAAATACTCAGATTGTTACTAATAATGATCAAATAATTGATCAAAAAAATATTTTTTATCTTATGATTCCAGAAATGAATTTACCAAACTCCCCAAAAGTCTTTTTTGATTGGATGGGGATGAATGAAAAAATACTAAAGCGTCCCATATTGAATCTGGAACTTTGGTTCTTCCCAGAATTTTTGTTACTTTATAATACATATAAAACGAAATCTTGGTTTATACCAAGCAAATTACTTCTTTTAAATTTGAATAGAAATGAAAATAGTAATGAAAATCAAAATCAAAAGATTAATGAAAAGCAAAAGGGAAGTTTTTTGATACCATCGAATAAAAAAATAAAGAATCGAAATCAAGAAGAAAAAAAAACCACAAGCCAAGGGGATCTTGGATCCGTTCTTTCAAACCAACAAAAAGATATTGAAGAAGATTATGCGAGATCGGACATGAAAAAAGGTAAAAAGAAAAAACAATACAAAAGTAACACGGAAGCAGAACTAGATTTGTTCCTGAAACATTATTTGCTTTTTCAATTGAGATGGGACGATACTTTGAATCAAAGAATGATCAATAATATTAAGGTATATTGTTTCCTGCTTAGGCTAATAGATCCAAGAAAAATTTCTATATCCTCGATTCAAAGGGGAGAAATGAGTTTGGATATAATGCTGATTCAGAAGAATTTAACTCTTCCAGAATTGATGAAAAGGGGAATATTGATTATCGAACCCATTCGTCTGTCTGTAAAAAACGACGGACAGTTTATTATGTATCAAACCATCGGTATTTTGTTGGTTCATAAGAGTAAGCACCAAACTAATCAAAGATACCGAGAGCAAAGATATGTTGCTAAGAATAATTTTGATGAATCTATTACACCACATGAAAGAATAACAAGAAATAGAGACAAAAATCATTTGGATTTGCTTGTTCCTGAAAATATTTTCTCATTTAGACGTCGTAGAAAATTAAGAATTCTAATTTGTTTCAATTCAAAGAATAGGAATGATGTAGATAGAAATCCTGTATTTTGCAACGAAAAGAATAGCAGCCAAGTTCTAGGTGACAGTAATCACCTTGATAGAGAGATAAATCAATTAATGAAATTGAAGTTCTTTCTTTGGCCTAATTATCGATTAGAAGATTTAGCTTGTATGAATCGCTATTGGTTTGATACCAATAATGGCAGTCGTTTCAGTATGTTAAGGATACATTTGTATCCACGATTGAAAATTCGTTGATAGTACATTTTTCCTATATATCCTCTACTATATAGGATATATGAAAGCAAATAAATACACACATCACACGTCCTGTCTTACATTTCATTCTAAATATCCAATACTAAATGAATAATGTATCAATTCGATCTAGAAATGAATCAACAGAACCCTCTTCATTTTAGGTCTAAATTCTTCGCTTTTGTGAATACGAAAATGTGCCAATCCTTTTCTCTCCCTATCTAAATCTAATTTTCAATTGGATTGATTCATTTGAATTGATAAAATTAAGAGTTCATAAAGAAATTTGAATTAGATTATTGTATATACCACATTAAAATAAATGACATTATTATTACTGATCGGTAAAATCCATATCTGTAAAAAGGGAGAGGAGGCTTTTTTTTATGGTAAGAAATTCATTCATTTCGGTTATTTCTCAAAAAGAAAATGAAGAAAACAGAGGGTCTGTTGAATTTCAAGTATTCAGTTTCACCACTAAGATAAGGAGACTTACTTCACATTTGGAATTGCACAAAAAAGACTATTCATCTCAGAGAGGTTTGCGAAAAATTTTGGGAAAACGTCAACGATTACTGGCTTATTTGTCAAAAAAAAATAGAGTACGTTATAAAGAATTAATTGATCGGTTGGATATTCGAGAGATAAAAACTCGTTAATTTAAAGAGTGATATCATTTAAACTTATGCGTTTCAATTTTGATGAACTTCTTTTTACTTTCAGCAATTCATGGAAGAATGACTCGGTAAAAAACTTATGATTGCACCAACTACAAGAAAAGACCTCATGATAGTCAATATGGGTCCTCACCACCCATCAATGCATGGTGTTCTTCGACTTATCGTTACTCTCGATGGTGAAGATGTTATTGACTGTGAACCAATATTGGGTTATTTACACAGAGGAATGGAGAAAATTGCGGAAAACCGAACAATTATACAATATTTGCCTTATGTAACACGTTGGGATTATTTAGCTACTATGTTCACAGAAGCAATAACCGTAAATGGACCCGAACAACTAGGCAATATTCAAGTACCTAAAAGGGCTAGCTATATCAGAGCCATTATGTTGGAGTTGAGTCGTATAGCTTCCCATTTGTTATGGCTTGGTCCTTTTATGGCAGATATTGGGGCACAAACCCCTTTCTTCTATATTTTTCGAGAACGAGAATTGATATATGACCTATTCGAAGCTGCCACCGGTATGCGAATGATGCATAATTATTTTCGTATTGGAGGAATAGCTGCTGATCTACCTCATGGATGGATAGATAAATGTTTGGATTTTTGCGATTATTTTTTAACAGGGGTTGCTGAATATCAAAAGCTTATTACACGGAATCCTATTTTTTTAGAACGAGTTGAGGGCGTAGGCATTATTGGAGGAGAAGAAGCACTAAATTGGGGTTTATCAGGACCAATGCTACGAGCTTCCGGAATACAATGGGACCTTCGTAAAGTTGATCATTATGAGTGTTACGACGAATTTGATTGGGAGGTTCAATGGCAAAAAGAAGGGGATTCATTAGCTCGTTATTTAGTACGAATCGGTGAAATGACAGAATCCATAAAAATTATCCAACAGGCTCTGGAAGGAATTCCAGGGGGGCCCTTTGAGAATTTAGAAATCCGACGCTTTGATAGAGTAAAAGATACTGAATGGAATGATTTTGAATATCGATTTATTAGTAAAAAACCTTCTCCAACTTTTGAATTGTCCAAACAAGAACTTTATGTAAGAGTCGAAGCACCAAAAGGAGAATTGGGAATTTTTCTGATAGGAGATCAGAGTGTTTTTCCTTGGAGATGGAAAATTCGCCCACCGGGTTTTATCAACTTGCAAATTCTGCCTCAGTTAGTTAAAAGAATGAAATTGGCTGATATTATGACGATACTAGGTAGTATAGATATCATTATGGGAGAAGTTGATCGTTGAAATGATAATTGATAATACAACAGAACTACAAGCCATCCATTCATTTTCCAGATTGGAATTCTTAAAAGAAGTCTATGGGATCATATGGGTGCTTGTCCCTATTTTGACTCTTGTATTAGGAATCACACTAGGTGTACTAGTAATTGTTTGGTTAGAAAGAGAAATATCTGCAGGGATACAACAACGTATTGGACCTGAATACGCCGGCCCCTTGGGAATTCTTCAAGCTCTAGCAGATGGGGTAAAACTACTTTTCAAAGAGAATCTTTTTCCATCTAGAGGGGATACTCGTTTATTCAGTATCGGACCATCCATAGCAGTCATATCCATTTTACTAAGTTATTCAGTAATTCCTTTTGGTTATCGCCTTATTCTAGCCGATCTTAGTATTGGTGTTTTTTTATGGATCGCTGTTTCAAGTCTTGCTCCCGTTGGACTTCTTATGTCGGGATATGGATCAAATAATAAATATTCCTTTTTAGGTGGTTTAAGAGCTGCTGCTCAATCAATTAGTTATGAAATACCATTAACTCTATGTGTATTATCAATATCTCTACGTGTGATTCGGTGAGACATCAAATTTCCCCTATTTCTTTTCTTTCTAGTAAGAAAGTTAAATGAGTTGAATATATATATTTTCTTTTTTTATTCAGAATTCGGGTTGATGAACTAAACCAGATAGTTATATGAGTGAAATAAAACGGCTTTTGAATTTGCAGTTAAAGGGATTGAATCTCATTTCCTATGTACAAGAATGAAATGAAAGTAAATATAAGCAAAGCAGTCGAGACTGTTTACCCCAAGATTGGTTGATTAGGCATCATGGCTTGAAACGGGTTCAAAAGATCAACTGTATGGAGTTTTTACTATCTATTAACATAGATGTATTACCATAATGGGAGGTTAACAAAAATGAGTGGATGGTTAGGAAGACCAAGATACGCAAAGGATTAGTAATGGAGATTCTGTAAATTATCCAACAGGATGTACCTAAAAGGAATTCCAATTGGGGCTTTAAGTTAGTAGAAACGATTAAGAAGTACTCCCCATGATTTCGATCCAGAGTATGTTCCTATCCACTGATTAAGTAAATAACTATCAAGAACGAAGTAATCTTTTACTTTGGTAATGTCCCCCTTTTCTGAGAAAGGAG